CCGTTTGATATTATTTATCTTGATATATTTATAGGCTAAAATAACAATCTTTCGTAAGGTCCCCAATTAGACAATGGAATTCTGTCTGCTATTTTCGTTTTTATTAGAAAGTGCTTCTGAATTGATCTTCTCTTTTAAAAATTTTAAATTTTTTTGTTGAGGAATAACTTAACCTTTGAATAAAATGTTTCTTGTAGAAATATCAATAAATATTTCAACCTAGCGTTTTTTATTACGAAAAAATTATACATTGCGTTAGTTCACGAAACATTACAAGAATTCTATCTCTTTAAAAAAAGTATTTATTTTTTTGTAGTGCAATTCTGTCGATTTTTTTTTCGTTCCTATTCTCCTTTCTCAGAAAAAGGGACTTTACTTTAAAGAAAGCAAAGTAAAGGATTACTTCGTTCTTGATAGTTATTTAATTAATCGGTGGATAGGAGCATACTCTGGATCGGAATCGTGGGGAGTACTCCTTCATCATTTCTACCAACGTAAAGCCCCAATTAGAATCCCTTTTTATGCAGTATGCACAGAAAAATCCTGTTGAATAACTTACATAATCTCTATTACGAATCCTTTGTGTACCTTGGTGTTCCTAACTATCCACTTTTTTGGTCAAAAATACCCCGTAAGGCTAATACATGTACATGTATGCTAATAATTCTAACTAGTAAAATCCCTAGACAGTTGCTCTTTTGAACCCGCTTCAAGTCATGATGACTAATCACTCAATCTTGGGGTAAACAGTCTATAATGCTTATGTTTACTTTCACTGAACTCTTGTACATAGGAAATGAGACTGAATCTTTTTACTGCAAAATAAGAAGCCGTTTTTTTCACTCATAGAACTATCTGGTTTTGTTCATCAACCCGAATGATGAATAAAAAATTTAAAAATATCTATATATTCAACTCATGAAATTTTCTTTATAGAAAGGAAATAAATAGAGGAAATTTGATGTCTCAACGAATCACACGTAGAGATATTGATAACACACATAGAGTTAATGGTATTTCATAACTAATTGATTGAGCAGCAGCCCGTAAACCACCTAAAAAGGAATATTTATTATTTGATCCATAACCTGACATAAGAAGGCCCACGGGAGCAATACTTGAAATGGCAATCCATAAAAAAACACCAATATTTAAATCCGATAAAACAAGGTGATATCCAAAAGGAATTACTAAAAAACTTAGTAGAATTGATGTGACTGCTATGGATGGTCCAATACTGAATAGACGAATATCTCCTCTTGATGGAAGAAGATTCTCTTTGAAAAGTAATTTTATACCATCTGCTAAAGCTTGCAAAATTCCCAAAGGCCCGGCGTATTCAGGTCCAATACGCTGTTGTATCCCTGCGGATATTTCTCTTTCTAGCCAAACGATTACTAGTACACCTATTGTGATTCCTAATACAGGAGTAAAAATAGGGATAAGCATCCATATGATCCCATATACCTCTTTTAAGGATTCCAATCTAAAAAAAGAATTGATAGCTTGTATTTCTGTTGTATCTATTATCATTTTAACGATCAACTTCTCCCATAATGATATCTATGCTACCTAGTATCGTCATAATATCAGCCAATTTCATTCTTTTAACTAACTGAGGAAGGATTTGCAAATTGATAAAACCTGGTGGTCGGATTTTCCATCTCCAAGGAAAAACACCCCTATCTCCTATCAGAAAAATTCCTAATTCTCCTTTTGGGGCTTCTACTCTTACATAAAGTTCTTGTTTTGACAATTCAAAAGTAGGAGAAGGCTTTTTACTGATAAAGCGATAGTCAAAATCATTCCATTCGGGATCCTGTACTTTATCAAAGCGCCGGATTTCTAAATTCTCATAGGGACCCCCCGGAATTCCTTCTAAAGCCTGTTGAATAATTTTTATTGATTCTGTCATTTCACTAATTCGTACTAAATAACGAGCTAACGAATCCCCCTCTTTTTGCCATTGAACTCTCCAATCAAATTCATCGTAAGACTCATAATGATCAACCTTACGAAGATCCCATGGTATTCCAGAAGCTCGTAGCATTGGTCCTGATAAACCCCAATTTATTGCCTCCTCTCCACCAATAATGCCTATTCCCTCAACTCGCTCTAAAAAAATTGGATTCCGTGTAATAAGTCTTTGATATTCAGTAACTCTTGTTAAAAAATAGTCACAAAAATCCAAACATTTATCTATCCAGCCATAAGGTAAATCAGCAGCAACCCCCCCGATACGAAAATAATTATGCATCATTCGCATACCGGTGGCAGCTTCGAATAGGTCATATATCAATTCTCTTTCTCGAAAAATATAGAAGAAGGGTGTCTGTGCACCAATATCTGCCATAAAAGGGCCAAGCCATAATAAATGCGAAGCTATACGACTTAACTCCAACATAATAACTCTGACATAGCTGGCCCTTTTAGGCACTTGAATATTGCCTAACTGCTCTGGACCATTTACAGTTATTGCTTCTGTGAACATAGTAGCTAAATAATCCCAACGTGTTACATAAGGTAAATATTGTATAATTGTTCGGTTTTCCGCAATTTTTTCCATCCCTCTATGTAAATAACCCAATATCGGTTCACAGTCAATAACATCTTCACCATCTAGAGTAACAATGAGTCGAAGAACACCGTGCATTGATGGGTGCTGAGGACCCATATTTACTATCATAAGGTCATTTCGTATAGCTGGTGCAGTCATAGGTTTTTTTTCGATTCATTTTTCCATGAATTGCTGAAAGCGAAAAGAAGTTCATCAAAATTTAAGCGAAAATGCAAAACAACTCTTCAAATTAATGATTTTTTGTTTCTCGAATATCCAACCGGCCAATTAATTCTTTATAACGTACTTTATTTTTTTTTGACAAATAGGCCAGCAGCCGTTGACGTTTTCCTAGAACTTTACGCAGACCTCTCTGAGATAAATAGTCTTTTTTGTGCAATTCCAAATGTGAAGTAAGTCTCCGTATCCTATTTGTGAAACTCACTACTTGAAATTCAACGGATCCCTTGTTGTCTTTGTTTTCCTCTGTCAAAAAAATTACACTCAATTTTTTTTTTATCATAAAAAGTTCCTCTTATCCTTTTATTTAATTTACATAAATATATCTTATATTTTATTTTATCGATCAGTAATAATAATATCAGTCATTTTAATGTAGTAATTAGTATACACAAAAATTATAATTTTTTTCTGGACTCCTGATTTTATTAATCAAATTTTTAATTTTCTTTGGGCAGGGATAAGAGGGGATGGTACTTTTTTACACTCACAACGTCGAAAAATTTAGACCTAAAATTAGGAAGATTCCGTTGATTCGTTTATAGATTTTATCCAAACAAATTGATACGTCATTGATTTAGTATTAACTAAAAAATTGATCTATATCTATTTTAAACTAATATGTAAGCTAGGGCATATGTGCATCTGTTTGCTTTTGTATATATATACAGATGGTACAGAATAGATATGAAAAATGTACCATCAACCTATTTTTTTTGATTGTGGATATATTCTTAATATACTAAAAAGGTTTCCATTATTGGTAGCAAACCAATATCGATTCATACAAGCCAAGTCTTCTAATCGATAATTGGGCCAAAGAAAAAACTTTAATTGAATTAATTCGTTTTTATCTATATCAAAATGTTTACTTTGATCCAAAAAAAGATTCCCACTTTTTATGTTTTTTGTGTTACAAAATACTCGATTTCTATCCACACCTTTTCTATTTTTTGAATTGAAAAAAATGAGAATTCTCAATTCTCTACGACGTCTAGACGATAAAATATTTTCAGGAATAATAAAATCATAAGATTTGTTGTCTATATTTTTAGTTATTTTTTGATATCTTGTAATAGATTCATCCAATTTATTCTTATTGAAATATATTTTTTGTCGATTTCTTTGAGGAGTTTGGTACTTACTCTTATGAACCAACGAAATACTTATCGTTTGATGCATAATAAAGTATCCGTCGTTTTTTACAGACAAACGAATCGGTTCGATAAGAAATATCCCCTTTTTATTCAATTCTATAGGAGTAAATTTATTCCGAATTACCATTATATCCAGATTTATTTCTTTCCTTTGAATAGACGATATAGTAGTATCTCTTGGATTTTTCAGTCCAAGCAAATAACAATATATTTTGATATTATTGATCATTCTTTCAGTGAACTTCGGAATTAAACCATCGTCTATTATCCATTGAAAAAGCAAATAGTGTTTGCGTAAGAAAATAATTTCTGGTCTCATCTTATTCCGCATCTTGGATTGTTTTTTCGTTTTACCTTGGTTTTGTGCATAGGATCTAAGACCTTTTCGGCCTGAGGGTTCTTTTTTTTCTTGATTTTGATTCATTATTTCAAAATATATTTTTTCATTCGATGGTCTAAAAAAATGGAATTTTTTATTTTCATTTCTTTTTTTATTTTTATTCAAATTTAAAAGAAGTAATTTGCTTGGTATAATCCACGGTTTGGTTTTGTATACATTATAAAGTGGCACAAATTCTGGAAAGAAGGGAAGTTTCATATTCGTTGATATTGATATGGGGTTTAGTTTTTCTTCATTCATTTCCATCCAATCAAAAAAAAGTTTCTTGTCATTGATCGTATTTCTTTCTGAATCTTCAGGAATCGTCAGATAAAAAAGAGCGTTTTTAGCTATTTTCTCCATTTTGGGGTAATTCTTCCTTCCAATCTTAGTATTTCTATTACTGTTATAATCCATTTTTGTCCAGGGCTCTATATCTATTTTTTGTCTTAGATAAAAATTTATAATTTTCCAATCAAAATATTTTCTATCTGGATTTGTTTGCATATACATAGGATTGCCCCTTTCTAGATAATTATTGGTAGGAATTTCCTCCAGGCTTTCAAAGAATTTTTGTTTATAATTGTTGTAATTAAAAGTAATCTTTTGGTTGTTATTTAATTCTGATTCTGATGGTGATCCATAAATAATATATGAGGCCTTACTCATTTTAGAATTAATAGATTTATATGATAAAAGATCGTATCTATAGTATTTTGAAAAATTATATTTTTGGTTTGGTAATGGATAGACTTTAAAATCTTTTTCTTTTTTGTCAGAGAGTACTAGTTCTTTTTCATATGAATTCCATTTTTTTAAATCTTTATTTTTGGTTATACCGCTTTCATTAATTTTAATTCTCCATTTTTGTGGTATTAATCCAGACCATTTAATTTGAGATAAATTGTATTGATGATGACCTCTTAACCAGTTTTTCCATTGACTCGTTTCACAACTTGAAATTTTCTTATGTCTTAATTCGGAATGAAATATTCTTTGTGTTACAAAAGAATTCTTTATTGGAGTTTTACGAAAAAAAGATGTTCCATGAGAGTCAAGAATACATCTTAACTTATACAAGTGAATAACTCGGGTTTGTGATAATTTGTAAAATACATATGCTTGCGATAAGCAAGATAAGTCAAAAAAAAGATGTGAATTTCTATTACTAACTTTAATATTGTAAAGCGCCCTTTTTAGAGTTGAAATATATTGAATTTCTTTTTTGTTTTTTTTTTTTTTTAGTTCTTGGTTAGTTTTAGTATTGTAAATGGATTTATAAAAATAAAAAATTCTTGATGCGAGAACAAGTTGTGTAGGAATTCTGGCAATATTAATGATACATAGAAGGGTATCTATATACATTCTTTTAATTAAAATCTTTTGAAAATTTTGTAATTGGCAGATTAATCGAGTGCTTCTTCTTTTTATTTTAAAATTTTTCAAAAGATTTTTTATAAGTTTTACTTTTACATTATAACTTGTTTTGTTAGGAGTTATTTTTTTCTTGACGTTACTGTTTTTTTCTTTTGTAAGACTCTTTGTTTTATTTCTGATTGTCCTTGTTCTATCAGTTATATTTTTGATTGTTTTTTCTCGAAGTGAATAATTTGTATTATCAGTAGATTTCATTTTACTAAACGAGTCGTGAATTGTCTGATTGCTGATTATATAATTTTGTTCTTGGTTAGTTTTACTGGATTCATGCATTTTTCTCAATCTAAAAAATAGAATTGGATTTACTTTTGAGAGTCCTTTTTTTATTCTTTTTAGAAAAAAAAATAAAACGTTTTTGATAACCCCCTGTTTTGTTTCTTTTGAGTCTTGGAGAAACAATTTGGTTCTTTCTTTTAAAACGTTTAGAACTTTAAAAAATTTTTTTTTTTTTCGCATTTCTTTTTTTAGTTTTTTAAAAATAGGCTTAAAAAAGGAAGGTTGGGGGGGGACAGACCCAAAGGGTCGGTTTGTTTGTGCTCCCCAAGCCGTTAAAAAACTAAACTTTTGTTGTTCTTTTTTTAAATCTTTATAAGAAGAAAAATAAGGCCTTGATTTAGATCTGTGCCAGGGTTTCAAATAGAAAGGAAATACTATTTTTATCTGAATACCCTCTTTAAACCATTTTTTTGGAAGTTCTAGTTCTGATAATTGAACACCATTATAGGTACATATAATATGCTTTTCTCTATTCCATCCATCGAAATCTTCAGCCCACTCGGGGGGTTGGGATAATAAGATACGTCCGATATTTTTGACTATTATCAATGAAGGTAATAAAAAATATTTCCTAATAATTGATTGAATTATTAATATTAAACTTCTTGTTGCTTGCGGATATGGAATGAAATCCCAGGCCTCCGTGATTTTTTTCCACGCTTTTTCTTTGATTTTGTTCTCTTCCTCCTTTTTTATTTTTTGGTTTTCTTCTGTATAATCTTTCAATCCTATTCCTTTTCCTTTACTTTTAAAAGCTCTAAAAAAAAATTCAATATGTTCGGGAATATTAAAATAAAAAAGGGGGGATTTTTTTATTCTGTCCAAAAAAAGAGGGGAATGCACATTTGCTTGAAACAGTTTCGAAATAAAAGTTTTACGTCTTTGAGCACGCATAGAACCTTTGATAAATTCTCGACGAAAATCTGATTCTTCCGAATAGTCTCTAATAGACACCCAATTTTTGACACTTGTTTTGCGACTACGTTTGGTAGGTTTGTAAATTATTACACGATCTCTTTTTCTTGAACGTATATGATAATCCAACGGTAGGCCTTCGTGAGCTGTGCCCGACAGGAATTCCAACTCGGTAATAAGTTTGTATGACCATCGAGGAATTTTTTTACTGATTTCTTTTATTACAAATTTTTGTTTTGTTTTTTGACCATTAGGGCTGGTTAGAATTGTATTCAATACAAATTTTAAAAATTTGGCTCTTTTTTCTGAACCAATCCTTCCTTGTTCTTTTTCTGAAAATAAAGAGAGGCCCTTCAAATTTAAACTCGATCCCGATTCTCTATCAAAATTACTGATTAAAGTAAAGAAATGACGATTTTCCGCTGAAAAAGTTTTTTTATCAAATCGGCCTATTTTCTGTTCAAACTCTTGGTAATCAGTATCAGGAAGAAGAATACTATGAATCTTATTAATTTCCATTGTCTCTATGAAATTTTCTA